GAAATAGCACTCGAATCTTATATTTTTTCTTTACACCCATTTGTATGCATTTCGATCAATCCAAAAGAATTGCAAGCCCAACTGCTTGAATTCCTTATTTTTTCTATCTCTTATTATGCTTATGAATATGGATCCGGGGGCCCATCGAAATAATTAATGTAGGAAGATTAGTACGGGGATATACCATATAAATACCATAGAATAGATTCTAGAAATAGAATAATAAAAGAAAAATATGAAATAGAGGCTTCAATAGAAAATAGAAATCTAATACTACTAATATATAGAATAAATAATATAGAGATATAGATAAACTAAAGCAAGTCAAGTTTTTTTTTGAAGCTTTCGCAAAACAATCACAATTGATACAAGTAGATTTTTAAGTAAAGTACTAAATTAGTAATATTCCTAGCTCTAAAGCCCACTCCTTCCCCATACTACAAGCGAAAGAGAAAATGTAAACACTACCATTAAAGCAGCCCAAGCGAGACTTACTATATCCATGTGAATGATGTCCCCTATCTCTATGAAATGAAGGAATTATTCCATTATTGATTCATAATCATAGTGGAATCAATGGTGCAGAGTCAAAATAGGATTCTTACTTACGGCTCTTTATGAAACAATTTCATGAATCCACTCATAAAGAGTTCCTATATTTCTTATTCAATAGAATCCTATTGAAATAGGAAGAATTGGAAAAAGAAGAAAATAGAATAATAAAAAATCAAATAAAATATACAAATAGAAAGAAAATAAAAATAGAATATAATGAAAGAAAATATAAGATATAAGAAAAAAAAGAAGAGCCATTCAACCATTCTTATTCAATTTATGAGCAGCACTAAGAGCCTCTAGTAAGTCTGGATACAAAGTATTTTCAGTTCTTTCCATCCACAATTATTAAATGAATTTACCATCAGCCTATCTAATCTAATTTCATCGCATACAGAGTTAGTAAACACTACCTCAATATTAAGAAAGTTCTAGTTATAGTGTAAAATAATTAGGGAGTCTTTCTAATCTTTTTTAGAATCCTTTCTTCAACCTTAGTAACCAAAATGGAGTGTCTCTTAGGAACCTTTGGATACCAAGATTTCCGATTTCTTACTTCATAGTTCTGATGCCCAGAATGAATTCTCACTATTTCTTTTATTTGATTCAATTCAGAATAGCCCAAACCAATCATTAATAAGATTGGGTTGCTTCAGATTTCTTGGTACCTGTTTTAGCCACACTCAGAACCCAGATTTTGAGAAAAAAGATGACAGTCTTTTATAGGCCCTACGGGTTCTCAAAATCAAGTATCGACAGACCTAGCCCTTGCCTATGCTTTTGCGAGGCAAGAATTCGTCAAGTTCGATCAACAGGATTAAGAAATTCCAAGTATTTTTTTTGTTGATCAGGCGACACCCAGATTCGAACTGGGGATAAAGGATTTGCAGTCCCCCGCCTTACCACTTGGCCATGCCGCCAAAAAATCCCATCCAAAATAGATAAAGAAATAAAGAAATTAGATATATTTCTATTAGATATATATATACTTAGATTCCTTATATTCTATTTTGATTTGAATTTTTTACTTTCTTAATTTCTTTGATTTTTGGATCTTGAATCCCATTATACTTATCCTTTTCCAAAAAAGAATTCCTCTTTTTTATTGGATCCTTTTTCTATTCTTTTCTTCGATTGATTTTATCTCAAAACACGCGTTGCTTAAAAACTTACCTTCTCTTTTCACTTTTCTATAGATTCGATAGATCTATAGAAAAGTGAAAAGATTCCCGGCCCCGGTCACAGACTGTAAAATGCAGGGCAATTTAGAATAATTCACTCTTTACTTCATTAACTATTTACTTATTACTCTTTTACTCTTACTTACTTTTCTTACTTTGAATTAGCGAACAGCTCTTCAATTTGTATCTCCATTTGTATTCCCTTAATGGATGCAAAATCCAATTGATTTACGACTAATCATTATCAATTAGAATCATTCTAATTATAATAAAATAGATGTATATATGTAAACCCCAGAACAGAAATTTTTCTACGTGGATACCGAGCCCGGGTCTATTTCTTATGCACATATCCCTATATAGGATCATCGCGCTTCAATATTTCATTGAATATGAATAGAAGATAGACATTATGGTAGAGTGCGACCTAACCTATGTTGCACCAAGTTCAATTATGATAAAAGATGTGATATACGGATAGCTAGATAGCTATATGGCAGGTACTTCCTAAAGATTACTCCTATGACTATATACGTACGCAATCCCATTGTATCTTAGAGATTCTACTACCAAAAAAAGATTTGCGAATTCCTTTTTGAACATTCAATTGCGTGTGCTAAAAAAATGGAAACTCTATGCTGTTCCTGATTCTTCTGTTTTTATCTCATTCATAGAGAGCAGATTGAATCTTGAATTCATTGATTTTCTCTTCTTTTGTACCCTGATCGTAATATCATAATAAAAGAATTAGGTATAAATTGGATCAATTTTGATATCCGATAAAAGACTCCATCAGCCTAAGTGACAGAATTTTTCCCAGGAATGCTTTATCAATTTCCATTTCTTTCTATTTGTACCTGGTTGTACCTGGCTCAAGCTCAAATTCGAACTTGCATCGAAAATGAAAATGCCCTCCATTTCTCTGTCTTGCTTCCGTTCATACGTATGATATATATGGATGGAGTTGACTAAAATTTTATGTGATTCAGTAAACAGAATATCCATTCCATCATTGCTAGATCAATCGGTATGGTTCGATGAATAGTGAGCCAAGTCGCCAATAATGGGATTTTTTCAATAAAGAGGAAACTTCAGATTAAGATGCTCCAGAATGGAAATGAGGGAATGTCCACAATACCTGGATTTAGTCAGATACAATTTGAGGGATTTTGTAGGTTCATTAATCAGGGCTTGACGGAAGAATTTCATAAGTTTCAAAAAATTGAAGATAGAGATCAAGAAATTGAATTTCAATTATTTGTGGAAACATATCAATTGGTAGAGCCCTTGATAAAAGAAAGAGATGCTGTGTATGAATCACTCACATATTCTTCTGAATTATATGTACCCGCGGTCTTAATTTGGAAAACCGGTAGAAATATGCAAGAACAAACCGTTTTTCTTGGAAACATCCCTATAATGAATTCTTTTGGAACCTCTATAGTAAATGGAATATACCGAATTGTGATCAACCAAATATTGCAAAGTCCCGGTATTTACTACCGTTCAGAATTGGAACATAACGGAATTTCTGTCTATACCAGTACTATAATATCGGATTGGGGGGGAAGGTCGGAATTAGAAATTGATAGAAAAGCAAGGATATGGGCCCGTGTAAGTAGAAAACAAAAAATATCTATTCTAGTTCTATCATCAGCTATGGGTTCGAATATAAGAGAAATCCTAGATAATGTTTGTTACCCTGAAATTTTCTTGTCTTTCCCGAATGATAAAGAGAAAAAAAAGATTGGGTCAAAAGAAAATGCTATTTTGGAGTTTTATCAACAATTTGCCTGTGTAGGGGGGGATCCGGTATTTTCTGAGTCCTTATGCAAGGAATTACAAAAGAAATTTTTTCAACAAAGATGTGAATTAGGAAAGATTGGTCGACGAAATATGAACCAGAGACTGAATCTTGATATACCCCAAAACAATACATTTTTGTTACCACGAGATCTATTGGCTGCTGTGGATCATTTGATTGGAATGAAATTGGGAATGGGTACACTTGACGATATGAATCACTTGAAAAATAAACGTATTCGTTCTGTAGCAGATCTATTACAGGATCAATTCGGATTGGCTCTTGTTCGTTTAGAAAATACGGTTCGAGGAACTATATGTGGAGCAATCAGGCATAAATTGATACCGACTCCTCAAAATTTGGTAACTTCAACTTCATTAACAACTACTTATGAATCGTTTTTTGGCCTACACCCTTTATCTCAAGTTTTGGATCGAACTAATCCGTTGACACAAATTGTTCATGGGCGAAAATGGAGTTATTTGGGTCCTGGAGGATTGACGGGACGAACTGCTAGTTTTCGGATACGAGATATCCACCCGAGTCACTATGGACGTATTTGTCCAATTGACACGTCCGAAGGAATCAATGTTGGGCTTATTGGATCATTAGCTATTCATGTGAAGGTTGGTTATTGGGGATCTATAGAGAGTCCGTTTTATGAATTATCTGAGAGATCAAAAGAGGCACAGATGGTTTATTTATCACCAAATAGAGATGAATATCATATGGTAGCAGCGGGAAATTCTTTGGCCTTGAGTCGGGGTATTCAAGAACAACAGGTTGTTCCAGCTCGATATCGTCAAGAATTCCTGACTATTGCATGGGAAGAGATTCATCTTAGAAGCATTTTTCCCTTCCAATATTTTTCTATTGGAGCTTCCCTCATTCCTTTTATCGAGCATAATGATGCGAATCGAGCTTTAATGAGTTCTAATATGCAGCGCCAAGCAGTTCCCCTCTCTCGGTCCGAGAAGTGCATTGTTGGAACTGGGTTGGAAGGTCAAACGGCTCTAGATTCGGGGATTTCAGCTATAGCCGAACGCAAGGGAAAAATCATTTATACTGATACTCGAAAGATCATTTTCTCAAGTAATGGGGATACTCTAAGCATTCCATTAGTTATGTATCAACGTTCCAACAAAAATACTTGTATGCATCAAAAAACTCAGGTTCCGCGGGGTAAATATATTAAAAAGGGACAAATTCTAGCGGGCGGTGCGGCTACAGCTGGTGGGGAACTCGCTTTAGGAAAAAATGTATTAGTAGCTTATATGCCATGGGAAGGTTACAATTTTGAAGACGCAGTACTAATTAGCGAACGTCTGGTCTATGAAGATATTTATACTTCTTTTCACATCCGGAAATATGAAATTCAGACTCATGTAACAAGCCAAGGTCCTGAAAGAATCACTAAGGAGATCCCGCATTTAGAGGCTCATTTACTCCGAAATTTAGACAGAAATGGTATTGTGATGCTGGGATCTTGGATAGAAACAGGTGATATCTTAGTAGGTAAATTAACACCTCAGACAGCGAGCGAATCGTCATATGCCCCGGAGGATAGATTATTACGAGCTATACTTGGCATTCAGGTATCCACTTCAAAAGAAACTTCTCTAAGACTACCTATAGGGGGAAGGGGTCGAGTTATTGATGTGAGATGGATCCATAGAAAGGGGGTTTCCAATTATAATCCAGAAAGGATTCGTGTATATATTTCACAGAAACGTGAAATAAAAGTAGGTGATAAAGTAGCTGGAAGGCATGGGAATAAGGGTATAATTTCTAAGATTTTGTCTAGACAAGATATGCCCTATTTGCAAGATGGAACGCCCGTGGATATGGTATTCAACCCATTAGGAGTCCCCTCACGAATGAATGTGGGACAGATATTTGAATGTTCGCTCGGGTTAGCGGGGGATCTGCTAAAGAAACATTATAGAATAGGACCCTTTGATGAGAGATATGAGCAAGAGGCCTCAAGAAAACTAGTATTTTCTGAATTATATGAAGCCAGTAAGCAAACAAAGAATCCATGGGTATTTGAACCCGAATATCCGGGAAAAAGCAGAATATTTGATGGAAGAACAGGAGATCTCTTTGAACAACCTGTTCTAATAGGAAAGTCCTATATCCTAAAATTAATTCATCAAGTTGATGATAAAATCCATGGGCGTTCCAGTGGGCATTACGCACTTGTTACACAGCAACCCCTTAGAGGGAGGGCCAAACAAGGGGGACAAAGAGTAGGAGAAATGGAAGTTTGGGCTCTAGAGGGATTTGGTGTTGCTCATATTTTACAAGAGATGCTTACTTATAAATCTGATCATATTAGAGCTCGTCAAGAAGTACTTGGTGCTACGATTATTGGAGCAACAGTACCTAACCCAGAAGGTGCTCCAGAATCTTTTCGATTGCTCGTTCGAGAACTACGATCTTTGTCCCTGGAACTGAATCATTTCCTTGTATCTGAAAAGAACTTCCAGATGAATAGGAAGGAAGCTTGATCTCAGTGAATCAGAATTTCTATTCTATGATCGACCAGTATAAACATCAACAACTTCGAATTGGACCAGTTTCCCCTCAACAAATAAAGGCTTGGGCAAAAAGAATTCTACCCAATGGAGAGATAGTTGGAGAGGTGACAAAACCCTATACTTTTCATTATAAAACTAATAAACCGGAGAAAGATGGATTGTTTTGTGAAAGAATTTCTGGACCCATAAAAAGTGGGATTTGTGCTTGTGGAAATTACCGAGGGATTGGGGCTGAAAAAGAAGACCCGAAATCTTGTGAAGAATGCGGGGTGGAATTTGTTGATTCTCGGATACGAAGGTACCAAATGGGATACATCAAACTGACATGTCCAGTGACTCATGTGTGGTATTTGAAACGTCTTCCTAGTTATATTGCGAATCTTTTAGATAAGCCCCTTAGGGAATTAGAGGGCCTAGTATATTGCGATGTGTGATTTGATCGAAATTTTCATTTGACAGATTTGAACTGAGAAACTGTCATCCCATTTAATCTGATTGGGATGCCCCCGGCTCTGACATGTATCTTGGGAGGAGGAACATGAAGCTCAGAATTATGGGTGCATTCAAGACTTCAAAATGGAAGAAAAGGGGAATTGATCCATGGTCGATTCCGTAACAGATAATATAGGAATAGTTAGTTATACCTCGTGAAAAAAGATTTTTTGTGGAATTATACATTCCATTTCTTTGAGAAAGAAATTCTGTTCAGGCAAGCGCAAGCGAATATGGCATGGTTACAGGAGCCTATCTATCGCATATATGCTTCAAGGGATATCATGGCACATAACCATCGAGGTGAGTAGAGACCTAAAAAAGATCGAATGGAACAATACAATATATAGACAAATAAATCCTTTACGAGTCCCAAAATATTCCTTTCAGGGGATTCATCATTTGAGGGGAAGTAGACTACTCAAGAATTTCACATTTCCTTTTTTTCGTAAACATAAATAAATATAAAAGAAAGTAAAAAGGTTAGAGTGAAAATCAAAAAGAAAATAAGATAAGAATGAATCAATGAAAGGCTGGTCCTTACTGGGAACTTGAGTAAAGAGTAGCTTTTTGTAGGGTTTTCTCGAACAAAGTTTAAAAAGAAGAAGAACCCCTTTCTTTATTTGGTGTAACTACTTGAGCCGGATGAGAGGAAACCTTCACGTCCGATTGTGAGGGGGGGGAATCCAATACTATAGGAACCTATCTCGATTTTTCTTTTGCTAGGTCCATAGCTAAAAAACCTACTTTCTTACGATTACGAGGTTCATTCGAATATGAAATACAATCCTGGAAATACAGCATCCCACTCTTTTTTACTACTCAAGGTTTCGAGACATTTCGAAACCGAGAAATCTCTACGGGTGCAGGTGCTATCAGAGAACAATTAGCCGATTCGGATTTGCGAATTATTACAGATAATTCTTTG